GAAACGTATAACTTGTACAAATTGTACAAATCTTTCCATTTTCCAATTCGATCCGATCCATTCGTTCGTGGAGCTATTTACTCGATCACAGACATTTCTGCAACACCTCTAACAGAGGAACAAATAGTCAATTTGGAAAAAACTTATTGTCAGCCTCTTTCAGATATGAATCTATCTGATTCAGAAGGGAAGAACTTGCATCAGTATCTCAGTTTCAATTCAAACATGGGTTTGATTCACACTCCATGTTCTGAGAAGTATTTACCATCCGGAAAGAGGAAAAAACGGAGTCTTTGTCTAAAGAAATGCGTTGAGAAAGGGCAGATGTATAGAACCTTTCAACGAGATAGTGCTTTTTCAAATCTCTCAAAATGGAATCTGTTCCAAACATATATGCCATGGTTCCTTACTTCGACAGGGTGCAAATATCTCAATTTCACCCTTTTAGATACTCTTTCAGACCCATTGCCGATACTGAGTAGTAGTCAAAAATTTGTATCCATTTTTCATGATATGATGCATGGATCAGATATATCACGGCCAATTCCTCAGAAGATTCTTCCACAATGGACTCTGATAAGTGAGATTTCGAGTCAATGTTTACAGAATCTTCTTCTGTCCGAAGAAATGATTCATCGAAATAATGAGTCACCCGTTCCATTGATATGGGCACATCTGAGATCAACAAATGCTCGGGAGTTCCTCTATTCCATCTTTTTCCTTCTTCTTGTTGCTGGATATCTCGTTCGTATACATCTTCTCTTTGTTTCCCGAGCCTATAGTGAGTTACAGACAGAGTTAGAAAAGATCAAATCTTTGATGATTCCATCATACATGATGGAATTTCGAAAACTTCTGGATAGGTATCCTACATCTGAACTGAATACTTTCTGGTTAAAGAATCTCTTTCTAGTTGTTCTGGAACAATTAGGAGATTCTCTGGAAGAAATACGGGGTTCTGCTTCTGGTAGCAACATGCTATTGGGTGGTGGTCCCGCTTATGGGGTCAAATCACTACGTTCTAAGAAGAAATATTGGAAGATCAATCTCATCGATCTTGTAAGTATCATGCCGAATCCCATCAATCGAATCATCTTTTCGATAAATACGAGACATCTAAGTCGTACAAGTAAAGAGATCTATTCATTGATAAGAAAAAGAAAAAACGTGAACGGTGATTGGATTGATGAGAAAATAGAATTCTGGGTAGCGAACAGTGATTCGATTGATGATGAAGAAAGAGAATTCTTGGTTCAGTTCTCCACCTTAACGACAGAAAAAAGGATTGATCAAATTCTATTGAGTCTGACTCATAGTGATCATTTATCAAAGAATGACTCTGGTTATCAAATGATTGAACAACCGGGATCGATTTCCTTACGATACTTAGTTGACATTCATCAAAAGGATCTAATGAATTATGAGTTCAATAGATCCTGTTTAGCAGAAAGACGGATATTCCTTGCTCATTATCAGACAATCACTTATTCACAAACCTCGTGTGGGGCTAATAGTTTTCATTCCCCATCTCCTCATGGAAAACCCTTTTCGCTCCGCTTAGCCCTATCCCCTTCTAGAGGTATTTTAGTGATAGGTTCTATAGGAACTGGACGATCCTGTTTGGTCAAATACCTAGCGACAAACTCCTATGTTCCTTTCATTACGGTATTTCCGAACAAGTTCCTGGATGACAAGCCTAAAGGTTATCTTATTGATGATATCGATATTTATGATAGTGACGATATTTATGATAGTGATGATGACCTTGATCTTGATATTGATAAGGAGCTGCTAACTATGACGAATGTGCTAACTATGTATATGACGCCGAAAATAGACCGATTTGATATCACCCTTCAATTCGAATTAGCAAAAGCAATGTCTCCTTGCATAATATGGATTCCAAACATTCACGATCTGCATGTGAATGAGTCGAATTACTTATCCCTCGGTCTATTAGAGAACTATCTCTCCAGGGATTGTGAAAGATGTTCCACTGGAAAGATTCTTGTTATTGCTTCGACTCATATTCCCCAAAAAGTGGATCCCGCTCTAATAGCTCCGAATAAATTAAATACATGCATTAAGATACGAAGGCTTCTTCTTCCACAACAACGAAAGCACTTTTTCATTCTTTCATATACTAGGGGATTTCACTTGGAAAAGAAGATGTTCCATACTAACGGATTCGGGTCCATAACCATGGGTTCCAATGCGCGAGATCTTGTAGCACTTATCAATGAGGCCCTATCAATTAGTATTACACAGAAGAAATCCATTATAGAAACTAATACAATTAGATCAGCTCTTCATAGAAAAACTTGGGATTTTCGATCCCAGATAAGATCGTTTCAGGATCATGGGATCCTTTTCTATCAGATAGGAAGGGCTGTTACACAAAATGTACTTCTAAGTAATTGCCCCATAGATCCTATATCTATCTATATGAAGAAGAAATCATGTAAGGGAGGGGATTCTTATTTGTACAAATGGTACTTCG